CAAAAAGTAGTAAATTACTAAAAAAATGGATACATAAGAAAAATAAAAGAACAGATAAGAAGAAATACGTCCCCCCCCTACCGATTTAATAACCTCTGCTACAAAGAAACTGATAAGACCAACTCCATTTGGAATTGCATCAATTATTCGTCTATCAAAAAAATGAGTGAATTCGGCGAATTTTCTCGTCCCCACAATCAAGAATGTTCCATAAAAGGCATCTATGTACCCCCGATTATATGACCAATCATATATAGCATTTTTTATTTTGTCATAAAAATTTCTCCTAGGCCCCATTTTAAAAAATGAATTAATTAAGTCCAAATTTTGAAAAGATGAATAAACAGGTTTATATAAAAAAAATGCTATAAATATTCCGAAAGAGGCTATACTGACTGAAAAAAAGGCATCTTTACAAAATTCATACCAATCTATTGAATTATTTGAATTTTTATGTAAAAGATTTATAGAAGGGGTTAACCATTTTGTTAATATATCCACGTCTTGATTTAAAGGAATTCCTAAGAATCCAACGAACAAAGTAAATATAATTAATATAAGTATTGGGAATAACATCGTATTATCCGATTCATAAGGATACAAAGAAGTCTTGGTATTGCCAAAATTCGGAATAGAAAGAAAGGGTGGGGTCATATTTCTTACATTCTCATCAATTTTATATACTCTATTTGAAAAAAAAGAAGGACGTCCATTCTTATTCATTTTTAATAAAGTTACCAAACGAAAGTTTTTGTTACTTTTTTTTGAACCTTCTTTACCCCATAGCGATATTGAATATAAGGGGGTATTCCTTTTTCCACTGTAATTTTGAAAATGAACGTTTAAATGTCCTTCAAAAGTAAGTAAATAAATCCGACACATATAAAATGCCGTTAATCCCGCCGTAGACCAAGCTATTATTGCAAAAATAGGTGAATACAACCAACTATCATTAAGAATTTCATCTTTGGACCAAAAACAAGCAAGGGGTGGAATACCGCAAAGAGAAAGTGTACCTAATAAAAAAGAATTTTTTGTAATTGGTACATGTTTTGTTAAACCTCCCATAAGCACCATATTCTGACTTTTTTTTGGACAATACCCAACAAGAGTTTCCATTGAATGAATAACGGATCCCGATCCTAAGAACAATAATGCTTTAGAATAAGCATGAGTAATCAAATGAAATAAAGCACTGCGATAAGACCCCATACCTAAAGCTAACATCATATAACCCAATTGAGACATTGTGGAATAGGCTAAACCCCTCTTAATATCTTTTTGAGCAAGAGCTAAAGTAGCTCCTAAAAAAACTGTTATTATCCCTATCAAAGAGATAAAATTCATTATGTGGGGTATGACTATGAAAAGAGGCATAAGTCGGGCTACAAGAAAAATGCCCGCTGCTACCATCGTAGCAGCATGTATAAGGGCCGAAATAGGAGTCGGCCCTTCCATCGCATCAGGTAACCATACATGAAGAGGAAATTGTGCAGATTTAGCAATCGCACCGGCAAATAAAAGAACAGCGCACAAGGTAACAAATAAAAAATCGACCTCATTATTAGAAATCAAGTTATTGAATATTTGGAATAAATCACGAAATTCGAAACTCCCCGTTACCCAATAAAACCCTAAAATGCCTAATAATAAACCAAAATCGCCAACACGATTAGTTACAAAGGCTTTTTGACAAGCCTTTGCTGCAACAGGTCGTGTGAACCAAAATCCTATTAATAGATACGAACACATTCCAACTAATTCCCAAAAAATATAAATTTGTATCAAATTTGAACTAGTAACTAATCCCAACATAGAAGTACTGAAAAAACTCATATAAGCAAAAAATCTCAAATACCCGTGATCATGAGACATATAATTATCACTATAAATAAGAACCAAAATTCCAACAGTAGTGATTAGTATTGACATAATAGAAGTAAGTGGATCGATCAAGTATCCGAATTCTAACGAAAAATCATTATTAATAATCCAAGACCATACATATTGATAGACAGAACTACTATTTATTTGCTGAATAGAAAGATTCATGGAAAAAATCATGACTATACTTAACAACAAAACGCTCTGAAAAGCCCACATACGGCGAAGACTTTTTGTTGCCGTCGGAAAAAGAAGAAGTCCCAACCCTATTAACATAGGAACTGGAAGTGGAAGAAAAGGTATTATCCACGCATATTGATATGTCTGTTCCATAAAAAAAGTTTTTTATTCTTAATTAATTGTTTCCGATTCACCGGATCTTACCTTTCGAAAAAGTCAATAAAAAATCAAGATATGCACTAACTGATTTAAGAAGTTTATATTAGTATTTATTAATATTAATTATTCTGAGTCTTTTCAAAACCGTTCAAATATTCAAAAAAGAAGTTACAATTGGTCAAATGATATGACCAAGTGACATATAAAAAAACGAACACTTATAATAGGAAAATAAAAATATAATAATTTATCGTAATCGTAATCAAAATTTATATTCATAGAGCAAGGATAAAAATTTAGCCTAAAAAGAGTACTTGATGCTGATACGAATTATAAGATTAACTAAGGTCATCGGTCTAATGAAAAAAACTCTTGATTTTAGTTAGTTTATTTCAATTCATTAACTAATTTTCAATTAATTAACTAATTCATTATGGGATTGATTGTTTTCCATTTCAATCAAAACAATTTATTAGTAAAGTTTAGAAAAATATGGAACTAAAATGAACTTTTTAGCGAGAAAGGATCAAAAATGACTGAGATCCTTTTTTATCAAACCACGTATCTTTTAACAGATTTATTACTAGTCTCATTCGAATTTTAAAATTGAATTTAGTTGTATTTTTTTCTAGTTTGACTATCAATTTATTAGTCAAAAGTACAATCCTGGTATTTTATTACATGTAAATCAAGTATAGAATGCCGAAAATAAAGGTCTTTTAGATTCTTTTTTTATTTTATTAAGTTTGATTTGATTTCTATGACATGCAGATTCTAAAGATATAACTTTGAGAGATAAACAACGCGAACTAATAGTTCCAAACCAAAAATTTTTTGTTTTACGGAATATTTTGTTATTTAGAGTCATTTTTGATCCAGTTTTCATGGATCTTTGACATATCTATATTTATTTTTTATGAAGAGAATATTATATTATTTAGAGAAAAAATAGATAATGAATAAGAATAATAATAGAACAATAGATGTCTTTCACATCCAACTATAACAATGAGTAACTTCTTCATTTTTAAATGGCAGTTCCAAAAAAACGTACTTCGATATCAAAAAAGCGTATTCGTAAAAATATTTGGAAAATGAAAGGATATTGGGCGTCGTTAAAAGCTTTGTCATTAGGGAAATCTCTTTCTACCGGGAATTCAAAAAGTTTTTTTGTACGACAAACAAATAAGTCCTAAAATATTGGAATAATCGAAATGCATTTGATTCAAAAAATTGGATCAGTAATTTGTTAATATAAAATCAAAGTTCATATTAATATGAAATAGAATCTTAATGTTATGTCTAAAAGAATAATTCTTCTATTTTCTGAATTCTAAATCTAAAAATCTAAATAAAAAAAGAAATACAATTTTTTATTTCTTTTTTTTTTGTATGTTTTCACTCATATTTTGGTGGTGGGGAGTCTTTTTTTCCCCATCGACCTTTACAATTCCAATAAATAAAATTTTTTATCTTTTTCGGGAAGGGCAGATTGTTGAAACTAATGGATTCCATGTTAAAAACTAACTTCTTAATTTATTGCATTTACCATATGTAATGGATTTACCATATATCTCCAATTTTCAGATCATCAATAAAAGAATCAATAAAAGAACTTGATTGTTGAGATATTATTATATTATGTACAAGTGTCAATTTGCAGTACTCCAAATACAAAATAGTTTTAGATTCATTGAGAAAATTTCTTTTTTGTTTCAAATTTATGATTATGAAATCAGATAAACCAGAAATAATGACATGACAATAAGCGTAAAAAATGAAAAAAGTTTTTTTATTCTAGCGAGAGATTTCTATAGCTGCAAGAGTTCGATTTTAGAATCGCATAAACTACGTAAAAAGCCCTAAGATAAATGGACACTTAAAGGAAAATAAATGAAACTAATGAATCTTCAAATTGACTTTTGAACTCATTTTTTTTATCAATTTAATTTTTACTAAAAAAACATATTTGATTGAATTGACTTGTTCAATCTCGACTATTGAATATAAATAGGCTATTATGAATTCGAGCAAGCCGCTATGGTGAAATCGGTAGACACGCTGCTCTTAGGAAGCAGTGCTAGAGCATCTCGGTTCGAGTCCGAGTGGCGGCATGCCATCTTCTAAACGAGATCCAATAGATCCTATAATAAAAATAAATTAAATTCCCAATAATTAATATTAATATGGGGGATCCCCACCTTTTTTCTTTTTTATGATATTTTCAACTTTAGAGCATATATTAACTCATATTTCCTTTTCTATTGTTTCAATTGTGATTACAATTCATTTGATAACCTTATTGGGCAATGAAATCATAAAACCATATGATTCGTCAGAAAAGGGGATGCTAGCTACTTTTTTATGTCTAACAGGATTATTAATCACTCGTTGGATTTATTCGGGCCATTTCCCACTAAGTGATTTATATGAATCATTAATTTTTCTTTCATGGAGTTTCTCCCTTATTCATATAGTGCCCTATTTAAAAAAACGAAAAAATTATTTAACCACAATAACTGCCTCAAGTACTATTTTTACCCAAGGCTTTGCTACGTCGGGTCTTTTAAATGAAATACATAAACCCACAATATTAATACCCGCTCTACAATCGGAGTGGTTAATAATGCACGTAAGTATGATGATATTGAGCTATGCGGCTCTTCTTTGTGGATCATTATTATCAGTAGCACTTCTAGTCATTACATTTAGAAAGATTTTTTATAGTTCTAAAAGTAATAATTTATTAAAATTAAATGAATCTTTTTCATTTGGTG